GTCCCAGAACATATATATTCTATGAGAATATAGATTGCTTTTTTAACAATGTTCTGTTTAAAATCGAAATGTTAGCTGGAATGTGATTGTTGTTTCTGATTTTTTTCTTCGATGAATCTTTTTTTTTTCAAAAACTGAATCGAGATGCGGAAGAATCCAGATTCCCTATCTCGTATTTTCTACCCCCTAAATTAAACTAATTAGATTTAATTTTATTTTTTGTAGATTTCTTTACTTTTCGTCAAGAGTGGGGTTTTGGTACTAATTAAATTCACTAAGTCTCTTAATTCTTAATCAATGAGTTAGGCTAAAATAGCAAAAAAAGGAGCAAAAACTGGACTTAATCTGGACTTGTTTGGCTTTGTGCCTAGACAGCTCGCATTTCGGAAAAATAAAAAAGACTAGGACACCCCCTTATTTTCTTTTGATTTATGCTGCATCAGTCCCATAGAATGGGGTAGATAGGAGTTAATCAGTAATGGGAAGGCGTTCATTTCAATATCTATAAAGGGTGACAATTGCTCAGTCTATTTGATCGAATTGATAGATACGAACACCTCCCCATTCTTTGTATTTTATCAATCAGATGAAAAAAAAAGAATAAGAATTCAAACCTTACCTGACATTAATCTTTTTTTATCTATCTCATAACTCATAAACAAAATTGGATTTGTTGTTTGGTGTATTTATCTATTGTAAATCATTGAATGTAAATCATTGAAATCGTTGATGATTCACTTAAAAAAAAAAGACTTATCTTTTTTCCTAAGATGATCAAAAGTTATTTTTAACTATAAAATTTTCTTTGAATAATGATGTGATGTCGAAAAGAGAACTTTCTAAATTTATTCGAAAGTTAGAAAGAGGAATAGTTTTAATCATTCCTTTTAATCATTCCTTATAAACTGAATCTTTCTCTACTATTAAGTCACGTGAAGATGCAGAATCAAAAAGAATTCATTTATTCGTCTTATTATTTATTATTTATATATATTTTTTATTATTTATATAAATATAAATAATTTAATAAATATATTAATTAATATAATATGTATTAATTAATATAATATGTTAGACAAATTAATATTAGCGATGGGCTCTTACTAAGAGACTTCTTCAGAAAAATCTTTATCCACCTATATCTATAGTATTATTTATATCCCTTTATATCTCTATACTATAGATTATGGTGTTTATACATCAGCCCAACCAATGACTATTCATGATTCCATAATTGAATCAATCCCATACCGGTTCTTAGAGGAATGTTATGGTAAAACTTCGTTTGAAACGATGTGGTAGAAAGCAACGTGCGACTTGAAGGACACGATCCGTTGTGGATTTGTACATCCACCATTTTATGTAGGAATGAAGGTGCTCTTGGCTCGACATCATTGGTTCTGTTTCACTAGAACCCCTCGCTTTTTGTTGTCTTGGAATGTAAATAGTCCATGATGGAGCTCGAGTAGAAAGTATTAATTTATTTCTCGGGGCAAGGGTCTAGGGTTAATGCCAATCAATAAAAAAATTGAAACAACTTCGTAAATATATCTTCGGTATGGAAATCGAAAGAATCCAATTCGAGCAAGTTAAAAATTCCAAAATTTCTTTGAATTGATCAAACTTTTTCGATCCAAAGTGTTTCACGAGGGAATCCATCGTCTTGTAGAATTCTTTCCTAGAAATCGCAAAAAGGGTATGTTGCTGCCATTTTGAAAGGATTAAAAAGCACCGAAGTAATGTCTAAACCCAATGATTTAAAATAAAACAAAGATAAAGGATCCCAGAACAAGGAAACGCCTTTTAATTGTCTTAATAACTGGATCAGACTGAAGAATCCGATTTTAAACGAGACAAACAAAAAAGGAGGAAAGACCGCTCAATAAATGAAATTGCCGAAAGATTTTCCTTTGAACTGTTTGAAAGTTATCCAACTTGAGTTATGAGAGTACGAATGGTTTCTTTTTCATTTTCAGGAAGAAAGAAGAAAAAAAAGGACTTACATCTTTAATTGATTTGATCATTTTATGGACCCAGTTGTCATTTCTTAGATAGAATTCCATACATACAGAGACAAAACCAAAACCTCGAATCAATCATTTTCTCGAGCCGTACGAGGAGAAAGCTTCCTATACGTTTCTAGGGGGGGTGTTGTTCATCTACATCTATCCCAATGAGCTGTCTATCGAATCGTTGCAATTGATGTTCGATCCCGAAGAGAAGGAAAAGATCTTCGGAAAGTGGGTTTTTATGATCCGATAAAGAATCAAACTTATTTAAATGTTCCTGCTATTTTATATTTCCTTGAAAAGGGGGCTCAACCTACAGGAACTGTTCAGGATATTTTAAAGAAGGCGGAGGTTTTTAAGGAACTTCGTCCTAATCAACCAAAATTCAATTAAGGAAATAAATTAAGGAAATACAAAAAAGGGGGGGTAGTGATTTGTATATAACTTTGTATGACTTTTCTCTTCTATTTTTTTGTATTTCCTCCCTTTCC